GATTCGTTTATTGTACGATACAAAACGAACTTAACCTTACTCGAGTTACCCTGATACAATAGGAAAACGATCCCACCTTTCGAGCTCCGATTTTATGTAAGCTCGGGTCGTAATTGGAAAGAATCTATCTAATTCAAATTGCACACTGAATTTTTGCGAATTTGTGATCGATGTGTTTCAATCTAAGGAAAGAATAGATTCCGAAAAGAGACATCAAAGAGAGATCTCCCCCGCCCTCTTTTCGTAGTGAATGCACCATTTTTCTTCCTATTTGAAAAGGGGTCTTATCCACGAAAGAGCAAACTCAAAAACAAATAGTGAATTTCTCGAAATCTTCGAGATTTTAGACCGGGACCCCTCTTTCTCACACCTCTTTGTCTGTCAAGAAAAGAAGATCCTGAAAAATGAAAAAAACCTTAGTTTCGAACTTAACTCCTTCTTTTTTTTTCATTTCAGTTCTACTGTTTGTGACTAATGGAAGACGGGTCAGATGATACCTTAGCCGATGATTGTATAAGGAGGACCATCGAAAAGAGTGGAAAAACTGAAAAAAGCAAGATTGGATCAGGAATCAAAAATTGGATTTGTTATGGATAAAGGATCTTCTTATGTTATATTATACTATGAAATTCTCGACGATGAATCCATTTGAGAGATCATATATTGGTATTCATGATATGGATTCCATTCAATTTGAATATCAAATATCATGGGGATGCAATTCATCTCATTGAATTTACAGGAGACGATTTCTCATCTCTATGGGATTAGATCCCGAGTTATTGTGAAATAAAAAAAAACGATGAGATTATGGAAGTAAATATTCTCGCATTTATTGCTACTGCACTGTTCATTCTAGTTCCTACTGCCTTTTTACTTATCATATATGTAAAAACAGTCAGTCAAAATGATTAATTTGAATGAAGCTTGACTTCGTAGTTCTTATCCATGATTGAAGAAATGAAAGGGATTCCAATTTTACGGATTAGTATTAAATGAAAAAAGGGGGCTAGAGTTAGCAGTATAGAAGATCCGATAGTATAATGTGGTAGAAAGAGCTCTATGAACCTTTCTACCACATTATCAATTAGTCTAGAAAGTTGTACTTTCTAGAGATCTAGACTAAAAACATGGGAATTCTTGAAATCATTTTTTTTTATTGATTTTATTGAAAGGTTATTTTATTATTCCTAGATTCCATTACTCGATTCCAGTAGAATTTGGAAATGGAGGTTTTTTTCTTTAGAAACGTTTTGCAGAACCATATATCAAATAATTGATAAAGTTTCATTACTCAACTCCACTCAATGAGTCGTATCTCTAGAGTCCACTTCTTCCCCAGACTACAAGTGAAAGAGAAAATGTAAAGACTACCATTAAAGCAGCCCAAGCAAGACTTACTATATCCATGTGAATGATGTCCCCCATCTCTATAACTATCAAGGAATTCTTCCATTATTGATCATTACTCTAATAATAGTGGAATCCATGGCGCAGAGTCAAAAAGGGACTCTGCGCCAAACGCTATTAAGAAATCAATTCACTAACTCCACCCACAAGAAACAGCTATAAGATTTCTGGTAGAATCGGTAAACGTTAAACACAAGTAAGAGAGGAAGTTACTCCTTTGGTATTCTCAAGTATTGTCAAGTGAATGTTATTAACGGAATATTTAGAAATAGTAAGATCCACTATTTCTTTTATTGACCACGGAAACATGATGGACAATCAAGATGGAGCACTACCTATTACATATCTCTACCTACCCCTTTGATCTAATACTTAAAATCTCCCGACTGTCTCACAGAGACAGTCGGGTCTATTCTATTACATTCTTGATTCGGGGTTACCGAAAAGAAAGAAGGTTTTTTCTGAGTCTATCAAACCAAGGCAATTCTCTATCCAATCTTGGATTGGATGTCTGAGCATTCAGAGACTCTCGGAAGTTTGTATCCAAGGTATCTTACACCCTTTCCATAACAAATAATAGGATTCCCCACCCGACTATCCAATCAAAACCAAAACTCAGTCAGTAGACATAGTGTAAGGGGATTCGTAAGTCTTGATAGCTAGACTTTCCTATACTAGAATCCTTCCTTGGAGCCTAGACGCAAGGGTTGAGATAGAATAGAGTCTACAGATTTTAAAAAGAAAGCAAGTACCAGCCGTCTTAGTCTTTTTATCTTATTCCGCTGCTGCTGGGGCAAAAATGTGTCAAGTTTTCTCGTATCAGCAGAAAAAATAAGGGATTTCGTTTTTTGGTTGTTGTTGATCAGGCGACACCCAGATTTGAACTGGGGAAAAAGGATTTGCAGTCCCCCGCCTTACCCCTCGGCCATGTCGCCAAAATGATAGAAAATAGTTAGGAGGATTTCCCCCTCTTTGGGCGCTATTCCGTAATCTCCTTTTTTAGGTTTATGGGATTTGCATCTTGAATCCCGGTTTCCTGATCCCTTTCTTTATAAACTTTCTAAAAAGGAAAAAAGGAATCCTTCCTCCTTTCTTTGGATCCAGTTGGTTCCCTTCGATTGATTGTAGCGTATCTCAAATCTCAAAACATCAAGAACTAACCCTCCCTTTTGTTTATACTGAAAGAGAAAATGTAGATTTGACATTACAGAAAAAAGGTAGGACAAGCTTGGAACCATTAACTATTGACTTGAATTCCGGAAAGGTTTGTGGATCCCAAATTGTGTTTAATCTAATTAAGTAAGTTGATACACAACTAATCAGTATCTAGTCTTTAGCAAGAATCAATCCCTTTCAATTCACTTTCCATTATAACAAGAATTCTGTATCTATGTAAACCCCAGAACAGAAATTGTGACACAGATCAGATATCCCTAATCAGGTATCGTAGCTATATATGCCTATATAAGGGAATGCGGGGAATTCTTCTTAATCTCTTATTCATGGAATAATAATAGAATAGAAATTATGATATAGCACGGTCTGGCCTGTGTTGCCTGAAGTATAACTGGGATAGTAGCGGATAGTAAAATAGCTATAGCTGCGTGCGCTTCCTAGGCACAACCCCACTTACCTACTTCAACCAGAGTCCATGAATTCTACTAACAAATAACAACTGGGTAAAAATGTCTTTCTTTTCTGCGAATCCTTTTTTGAGCATTTGAACACTGGAATCGGCGAAAAAGTGGAGCAAAAGTGAAATGCTAAAAAACTCGATTCTATTCTGTTCCTGATTATTCTGTCTTTCTCTCATTCAAAGAGAACCGATCCAATCCTGAATTCTTTCTTTTTCTGGTACCACCAAAGGGTCGTAATATCCTATATTGGATGACTTTGGATATTCTATAACAAGACTCCACAAATCTCATCGACAAAATTATGTTTCTAGGAATATTTTCTAAATTTGTATCTGTTGAAAATTCGAATTTGAGTATAAACTTCTCTTTTAACCTCTCCCCACACGTATTTTCTACATTCCATATATGATATAGAGTTGGATCAAATTTCATGCGATTTAGTAAACAAAATATACAGTCCATCATTGCTAGCTCGCCCCAGAGGGTTCGAGGAAGAATGAGCTAATAATGAATGGGATTTTTTTGAAAAAGAGGAAACTTAAGATGCTACAAGATGGAAATGAAGGAATGTCTACAATACCTGGGTTTAATCAGATACAATTTGAGGGATTTTGTAGGTTCATTGATGAGGGCTTGATGGAAGAACTTTATAAGTTCCCAAAAATAGAAGATCCCGATCAAGAAACTGAATTTCAATTCTTTGTAGAAAGATATCAATTGGTAGAACCTTTGATAAAAGAACGAGACGCTGTGTATGAATCACTCACATATTCTTTTGAATTATATGTACCTGCGGGATTAATTTTGAAAACCCGTAGGAATAGGCAAGAGCAAACCATATTGATTGGAAACATTCCTCTAATGAATTCCCTGGGTACCTTTATAGTTAATGGAATATACAGAATTGTGATCAATCAAATATTGCAAAGCCCCGGTATTTATTACCGTTCAGAGTTGGACCCTAAGGGAATTACTATCTATACCGGCACCATAATATCGGATTGGGGAGGAAGATCAGAATTAGAGATTGATCGAAAAGCAAGGATATGGGCTCGTGTGAGTAGGAAACAAAAAATATCCATTATAGTTCCATCATCAGCTATGGGTTCGAATCTAAGAGAAATTCTAGATAATGTTTGCTACCCTGAAATTTTCTTGTCTTTCCCGAATGATAAGGAGAAAAAAAAGATCAGGTCAAAAGAAAATGCCATTTTAGAATTTTATCAACAATTTGCTTGTGTGGGTGGTGATCCCTTATTTTCTGAGTCCGAGTTCTTATGTAAGGAATTACAAAAGAAATTTTTTCAACAAAGATGTGAGTTAGGAAAGATTGGTCGACGAAATATGAATCAGAGACTGAATCTTGATATACCTCAGAACAATACATTTTTGTTACCGCGAGATGTATTGGCAGCTGCGGATCATTTGATCGGAATGAAATTTGGAATGGGTCCACTTGACGATATGAATCACTTGAAAAATAAGCGTATTCGTTCTGTAGCGGATCTCTTACAAGATCAATTCGGATTGGCTCTGGGTCGTTTAGAAGATGCGGTTCGAGAAACTCTCTGTAGAAAATTGATAACGACTCCTCGTAATTTGGTAACTTCAACTCCATTAACAACCACTTATGAATCCTTTTTCGGACTCCATCCCTTATCTCATGTTTTGGATCAAACTAATCCATTGACACCAACAGTTCATGGGCGAAAATGGAGTTATTTGGGTCCTGGAGGATTGACCGGGCGAACGGCAAGTTTTCGGATACGAGATATCCACCCTAGTCACTATGGACGTATTTGCCCAATTGACACGTCTGAAGGAATTAATGTTGGACTTATTGGATCCTTCGCGATTCATGCTAGGATTGGTCACGGGGGGTCTCTAGAAAGCCCTTTTTTTGAAATTTCTGAAAGATCCAAAGAGGAGCGGATGGTTTATTTATCATCAAATAGAGATGAATACTCTATGGTATCCACAGGAACTTCTTTAGCGTTGAATTCGGGCATTCAGGAAGAACAGATTGTTCCAGCTCGATACCGTCAAGAATACCTGACTATCGCATGGGAACAGATTCATCTTCGAAGCATTTTTCCCTTCCAATATTTTTCGATTGGAGCTTCTCTCATTCCTTTTATCGAGCACAATGACGGAAATCGGGCTTTAATGAGTTCAAATATGCAACGTCAAGCAGTTCCGCTTTCTCGGTCCGAGAAGTGCATTGTTGGAACTGGGTTGGAACGCCAAGTGGCTCTCGATTCGGGGGTTTCTGCGATAGCCGAACATGAGGGAAAGATCCTTTATACCGATAGCGACAAGATCCTTTTTTCAAGTCATGGAGACACTCGAAACATTCCATTGCTTATGTATCAACGTTCTAATAAGAATACTTGTATGCATCAAAAATCCCAGGTTCAGCGGGGTAACTGCATTAAAAAGGGGCAAATTTTAGCGGATGGTGTTGCTACAGTTGGTGGCGAACTCGCTTTGGGAAAAAACATATTAGTAGCTTATATGCCATGGGAAGGCTACAATTTTGAAGACGCGGTACTCATTAGTGAACGTCTGGTATATGGAGAGATTTATACTTCTTTTCACATACGAAAATATGAAATCCAGACTCATGTGACAAGTGAAGGTCCTGAAAGAATCACTAATGAAATACCACATTTAGAAGCCCATTTACTCCGCCATTTAGACAGAAATGGAATTGTGATGCTCGGATCTTGGGTAGAAACGGGCGATATTTTAATAGGTAAATTAACGCCTCAGATGATGCAAGAATCTTCGTGTGCCCCGGAAGATAGATTATTACGAGCCATACTTGGCATTCAGGTATCCACTGCAAAGGAAACTTGTCTAAAACTACCTATAGGTGGCAGAGGGCGAGTTATTGATGTGAGATGGATCCAGAAAAAGGGAGATTCCTGTTATCATCCAGAAATGATTCGTGTATATATTTCACAGAAACGTGACATCAAAGTAGGGGATAAAGTAGCTGGAAGACATGGGAATAAGGGTATCATTTCAAAAATTTTGCCTAGACAAGATATGCCTTATTTGCAAGATGGAACACCGGTTGATATGGTATTCAACCCATTAGGAGTCCCATCACGAATGAATGTAGGACAGATATTTGAATGCTCACTCGGGTTAGCGGGAGATCTGCTAGACAGGCATTATCGAATAGCGCCCTTTGATGAGAGATATGAACAAGGGGCTTCGAGAAAACTAGTGTTTTCGGAATTATACGAAGCCAGTAAGCAGACAGCGAATCCATGGGTATTTGAACCCGAGTATCCGGGAAAAAGCAGAATATTTGATGGAAGAACGGGAGATCCTTTTGACCAACCTGTTATCATAGGAAAGCCCTATATCCTGAAATTAATTCATCAAGTTGATGATAAAATCCATGGGCGTTCCAGTGGGCCTTATGCGCTTGTTACACAACAACCGCTTAGAGGAAGGGCCAACCAAGGCGGACAGCGGGTAGGCGAAATGGAAGTTTGGGCCCTAGAGGGATTTGGCGTTGCTCATATTTTACAAGAGATGCTTACTTATAAATCTGATCATATTAGAACTCGGCAGGAAGTCCTTGGGACTACACTCAGTGGAGGAGCATTACCTAAACCTGAGGATGCTCCAGAATCCTTTCGATTGCTCGTTCGAGAACTACGATCTTTGGCTCTGGAATTGAATCATTTCCTTGTATCTGAGAAGAATTTCCAGATTAATAGGAAGGAAGCTTGATCGGAATAAATCAGAAATTTTCTTCTATGATATGATCGACCGATATAAACATCAACAACTCCGAATTGGATCAGTTTCTCCTGAACAAATAAGTGCTTGGGCCAAGAAAACCCTACCTAATGGAGAGATAGTTGGAGAGGTAACAAAACCCCATACTTTTAATTACAAAACGAATAAACCGGAAAAAGGTGGCTTGTTTTGTGAAAGAATTTTTGGGCCTATAAAGAGTGGAATTTGTGCTTGTGGAAATTATCGAGTCATCCGCAATGAAAAAGAAGACCCGAAATTTTGTGACCAATGCGGAGTCGAATTTGTTGATTCTCGGATACGAAGATCTCAAATGGGCTACATCAAGCTAGCATGCCCGGTAACTCATGTGTGGTATTTGAAACGTCTTCCTAGTTATATCGCGAATCTTTTAGATAAACCTCTTAAAAAATTAGAAGACCTAGTATACTGCGATGTGTGATTTGATCAAAATTCTGATTTTACAGATTGGGAATGAAAAACTGTCATCCCATTCAATCCGATTGGGATGCCCTGATTCTGACATGTCTCTTGGAAGGAGTAGCATGAAGCTCAGAGTTCTTATGGGGGTATTTAATACTTCCAAAGAAAAGGGAATTGATCTATGGTCGATTCCGCAACAGATACATAGGAATTGCTGGTTGTACCTCGTGAAAAAGACTTCTTTCGTGGAATTCGCCATTCCATGTCTGTTAGAATCTGTTCAAGTAAGCAACTATGACATGGTTACAGGGATCTATTCATCGCATATAGGCCTTAAGGACATCATATCATAACCGTCGAGGTGAAGTAGGGACCTAAAAGATCGAATCGAACGATACATAGACAAGTAAATCCCTTATGAGTTCCAAGGAATTCTTTTTCTTTGATTTGAGAGGGATTCATCATTGGAAGGGAAGTAGACTACTCAAGAATTTCACATTTCATGTTAGGCCCTAATTGAATAAGGAATTCATAAACATAAAATAGAAATCAAAGATCTAAATAAAAGGAAGAATGAATCAATGAAATGTTGGTTGGTCCTGACTGGGAACTTGAGTAAGGAGTAGACCTTTGTTTGGTTGGGGGTTTTATAGAACAAAATTTGAGAATAAGAACACCCTTCTTTATTTGGTGTAACTACTTGAGCCGGATGAAAGGAAACCTTCACGTCCGATTTTGAAGGGGGGAAATTCTATAGGAACCTATCCCAATTTTTATTTTGCTAGGGTCGTAGCTAAAAAACCGACTTTCTTACGATTACGAGGCTCATTCAAATCTGAAATTCAATCTCTGAAATACAGCATCCCACTTTTTTTTACTACTCAAGGCTTCAATACATTTCGAAATCGAGAAATCTCTACTGGAGCCAGTGCTATCAGAGAACAATTAGCCGATTCGGATTTGCGACTTATTATAGATGATTCATTAGTAGAATGGAAAGATCTAGGGAAAGAAGAGACCACCAGTAATGAATGGGAAGATAGAAAAATTGGAAGAAGAAAGGATTTTTTGGTTAGACGCATGCAATTAGCTAAGCATTTTCTTCAAACAAATGTAGAACCAGAACGGATGGTTTTGTGCCTATTACCAGTGCTCCCTCCCGAATTGAGACCGATCATTCAGATAGATGGGGGGAAACTCATGAGTTCGGATATTAATGAACTCTATAGAAGAGTTATCTTTCGAAACAACTCTCTTATCAGGCTATTAAAAGAATCTTCGCCAGGGGACTCAATAATGTCTCAGGAGAAATTAGTGCAGGAAGCCGTGGATACACTTCTTGATAATGGGCTCCGCGGACAGCCAATGAAGGACCGTCATAATAAGGTTTACAAGTCGTTTTCGGCTGTAATTGAAGGTAAAGAGGGAAGATTTCGCGAGACTTTGCTTGGGAAACGGGTCGATTATTCGGGCCGTTCCGTCATTGTCGTGGGCCCTTCGCTTTCATTGCATAGATGTGGATTGCCTCGCGAACTAGCAATAGAGCTTTTCCAGACATTTGTAATTCGTGGTCTACTCAGACAACACGTTGCTTCCAACATAGGAGTTGCTAAAAGGCAAATTCGGGAAAAAGAACCAATTGTATGGGAAATACTTCAAGAAGTTATACAGGGGCACCCTGTATTGCTGAATAGAGCACCCACTCTGCATAGATTAGGCATCCAGGCATTCCAACCTATTTTAGTGGAAGGGCGTGCTATTTGTTTACATCCATTAGTTCGTAAGGGATTCAATGCAGACTTTGATGGGGATCAAATGGCTGTTCATGTACCTTTATCATTGGAGGCTCAAGCGGAGGCGCGTTTACTTATGTTTTCTCATATGAATCTCTTGTCTCCAGCTATCGGAGATCCCATTTGCGTACCAACTCAAGATATGCTTATGGGACTCTATGTATTAACGATCGGGAATCGTCGAGGTATTTGTGCAAATAGGTATAATCCGTGGAATCGCATAAACTATCAAAACGAGAAAATGGACGATAATAACTATAAGTATACAAAAGAGAAAGAGCCCTATTTTTGTGGTTCCTATGATGCACTTGGGGCTTATCGGCAGAAACGAATCAAATTAGAGAGTCCTGTGTGGCTCCGGTGGCGACTCGATCAACGCATTATTGCATCAAGAGAAGTTCCCATCGAAGTTCAATATGAATCTTTAGGTACCTATCATGAGATTTTTGGTCACTATCTAATAGTAAGAAGTGTAAAAAAAGAAATCCCTTGTCTCTACATTCGAACCACTGTTGGCCATATTTCTTTTTATCGCGAAATCGAAGAAGCCATAGGAGGATTTTGCCAGGCCTGACCATAGGGGACCTAAGCTCAGTAATTCTATGATACCCGTGGGAATTCGTGTATCTCCGATTCAACTAGGATTCTAATTTCTAATTCCTGAATTTCTACGCGACTCAAAATCGAGGAAAGGAAGTCTTCAAATCACTGACTCAAACCTATTGTTGGTCGAATCCTACTCAGCGGAATATGGAGGTACTTATGGTAGAAAGGGCCGATCTGGTCTTTCACAATAAAGCGATAGATGGAACTGCCATAAAACGACTTATTAGCAGATTCATAGATCACTTTGGAATGGCATACACAGCACACATCCTGGATCAAGTAAAGACTTTGGGTTTTCAGCAAGCCACTGCTACATCCATTTCATTAGGAATTGATGATCTTTTAACAATACCTTCTAAAGGATGGCTAGTTCAAGACGCTGAACAACAAAGTTTGATTTTGGAAAAACACCATCATTATGGGAATGTACACGCGGTAGAAAAATTACGTCAATCCATTGAGATATGGTATTCTACAAGTGAGTATTTGCGACAAGAAATGAATCCGAATTTTCGGATGACTGATCCTTTGAATCCGGTTCATATAATGTCCTTTTCGGGAGCTAGAGGAAATGCATCTCAGGTACACCAATTAGTAGGTATGAGAGGATTAATGTCAGATCCCCAAGGACAAATGATTGATTTACCCATTCAAAGCAATTTTCGCGAAGGACTCTCTTTAACGGAATATATAATTTCTTGCTACGGAGCCCGCAAGGGGGTTGTGGATACTGCTATACGAACCTCCGATGCTGGATACCTCACGCGCAGACTTGTTGAAGTAGTTCAACACATTATTGTACGTAGAACAGATTGTGGTACCATCCGGGGGACTTCTGTGAATCCTGGAGCGGGGATGATGACAGAAAGAATTTTGATCCAAACATTAATGGGTCGTGTATTAGCAGACAATATCTATATAGGTTCGCGATGCATCGCCATTCGAAATCAAGATATTGGGATTGGACTTGTCAAACGACTCATAACCTTTCGAGCACAACCAATATCGATTCGAACCCCCTTCACTTGCAGAAGTACATCTTGGATCTGCCGATTATGCTATGGTCGAAGTACCACTCATGGGGACCTGGTCGAATTGGGAGAAGCCGTAGGTATTATTGCGGGTCAATCTATTGGGGAACCGGGGACTCAACTAACATTAAGAACTTTTCATACCGGTGGAGTGTTCACAGGTGGTGCTGCCGAATATGTGCGAGCCCCCTCTAATGGAACAATTCGATTTAATGAGGATTTCGTTCATCCCACACGTACACGTCATGGACATCCTGCTTTTCTATGTTATCTAGACCTGGCTGTCACTATTGAGAGTCAGGATATTACACATAATGTGAATATTCCACCAAAAAGTTTTCTGTTAGTTCAAAATGATCAATATGTAGAATCAGAACAAGTGATTGCCGAAATTCGCGCGGGAACATCCACCTTGAATTTGAAAGAGAAGGTTCGAAAACATATTTATTCTGACTTAGAGGGAGAAATGCACTGGAGTAAGGATGTCTATCATGCACCTGAATCCACATATGGGAATGTTCATCTCTTACCAAAAACAAGTCATTTATGGATATTATCAGGGGGTCTGCATAGATCCAGTAGAGTCCCTTTTTCACTCCACAAGAATCAAGATCAAATGAATATTCGTTCTCTTTCTGCTGAACGAAGATCTACGTCTAGCTTCTCAGTGACTAATGATCAAGTGAGATATAATTTGTTTAGTGCGGGGCCTTCTGGTAAAAGGGTCCGAGGGGTTCTTGATTATTCAGGACCTGATCAAATCCTAGGCAATGGTCATGGTAATTTCATCGATCCTGCCATTCTCCACGAAAATTCTGATTTATTCGCAAAGAGGCGAAGAAATAGATGCATCATTCCATTCCAATCTAATCACGAACGAGAAAGAGAACAAATAGCTCGTTCAGGTATCTCGATGGAAATACCCATAAATGGCATTTTCCGTAGAAAGAGTATTCTTGCTTATTTCGATGATCCCCAATACAGAAGAAACCGTTTGGGAAGTACTCAAAATGGGACTAGAGAGACGCATTCCATCGTCAAAAAAGAGGATTTGATTGAGTCTCAAAGAGCCAAAAAAGTGAGGCAAAAATACCAAAAGAAAGGAGTTTTCATTCCCAAGGAAGTACATATATTACCCGGATCCTCTTCCATAATGGTGCGGAACAATAGTATTGTTGGAGTAGATACCCAAATTACTTTCAATATAAGAAGCCGGGTAGGCGGATTGGTCCAAGTAGAGAAAAAAGGGGGGGAAATTGAACTAAAAATCTTTTCTGGAGAGATCCATTTTCCTGGAGAGCCAGATAATATATCCTGGCATAGCGGCATCTTAATACTACCAGTCACGGGAAAAAAAAAGGCAAAAAAAAAATGGAAAAATGGGATCTATGTCCAACAGATCACACCTATCAAGAAAAAGTCTTTTGTTTTGGTTCGACCCGTAGGCCCGGATGAAAGAGAAGACGATATTTATTTAGCAACGCTTTTCCCCTCCGATCTCTTGCAGGAAAGGGAGAGTTTGCAACTTAGAGTTGTCAAGTATATCCTTTATGGAAATATCAAAACACTTCGAAGAATTTCTCACACAAGTATTCAATCAGTTCGAACTTGTTTAGTTTTGAATTGGGACCAAGACAAAAAGGGTTCGTCTAGAGAGGAGGTTCATACTTCCTTTGTTGAAGTAAGAGTCAATGATCTGATTCGAGATTTCCTAAGAATCGACTTAGCGAAGTCCGCGTATAACAGAAAAAGGAATGATCCGGCCGGGGCGGGATTGATCCCCGATAATGGAGTAGCTTGTATGAATCTCAAACCTTTTTCTTCCAAGGGAAGGATTCAACAATCACTTACCCAACATCAAGGAACTAGTCGTACGTTGTTGAGTCGAAATAAGGAATGCCAGTCTTTGATCATTTTGTCATCATCTAATTGTTCTCGAATGGGCCCATTCAAGGGTTTGAAATATAACAACAATGTGAGAAAAAAATCAATGAAAAGTAAAAGGGATCTCCGAATTCCAATTAGGAATTCGTCGGGTCCTTTAGGGATTGTGCCGAAAATTGCGCATTTTTCTCCATCTTACCACTTAATAACTCATAATCAGATCTTGGTAAAAAAATATTTGCTCCTTGAGAATTTCAAACAGACTTTCCAAGTACTTAACTATTATTTAATGGATGAAAGTGGGAGAATTTCAAATCCCAATCGATGCAGTAACATGATTTTGAATCCATTCAATTTGAATTGGGATTCGCTCCAGCCCGCCTATTGTGAAGAGACATCGATAATCATTCCCCTTGGACAGTTGATTTGTGAAAATGTATGTATATCCAAATATGGACCGCCCCTCAAATCTGGGCAGGTTATAATTGTTCATGTTGACTCTTTAGTAATAAGATCTGCTAAGCCCTATTTGGCTACTCCCGGAGCCACCGTTCATGGCCATTATGGGACAATCCTTTCCGAAGGAGATACAGTAGTTACATTTATCTATGAAAAATCGCGATCGAGTGATATAACGCAAGGTCTTCCAAAAGTAGAACAAGTGTTCGAAGCGCGTTCGATTGATTCAATTTCAATGAACCTAGAAGAGAGGGTGGAAGGTTGGAACGAATGTATACCAAGAATTCTTGGAATTCCTTGGGGATTCGTGATTGGCGCTGAGTTAACCATAGCACAAAGCCGTATCTCTTTGGTTAATAAGATTCAAACGGTTTATCGATCCCAGGGGGTGCAAATCCATAATAAGCATATAGAAATTATTGTGCGTCAAATAACATCAAAAGTGTTGGTTTCAGAAGATGGAATGTCTAATGTTTTTTCACCTGGAGAACTCATAGGATTGTTGCGGGCGGAACGAACAGCGCGCGCTTTGGAAGAAGCGATCTGTTATCGAGTTGTCCTATTGGGAATAACGAGGGCGTCTCTGAATACTCAAAGTTTCATATCCGAAGCAAGTTTTCAAGAGACTGCTCGGGTTTTAGCAAAAGCCGCTCTACGAGGTCGTATCGATTGGTTGAAAGGCCTGAAAGAGAACGTTGTTCTGGGGGGTATGATACCTGTTGGTACCGGATTCAAAGGATTCGTGTCCCGTTCAAGGCAACGCAGCAACAGTCCTTTGGAAATGAAAAAGAAGAATCTATTCGGAGGGGAAATAAGAGATATTTTATTCCAACACAGAGAATTATTTGATTCTTGCATCCCAACCAAAGTCCATGATCTATCCTAATTTGCGGGATTTCATGATTTCTAAGAGCAAATTCATCCCTTTAACTTTACTTTCACTATCTAGTCCGGTTATTCGATTTAGTAATAAAGATAATAACGAATAGAAAGGAATTCATGGCTTGGCCCGTGGATCAACGGTCAATCTCCGGTAGAAGGTTCCGTCGGAACAATTCTTTATTTAGGGCACCTCGTCTCTAAAAAAATAAAAAAAAAGAGGAAGTGTGGGGAAAAATGACAAGAAGATATTGGAACATCAATTTGGAAGAGATGATGGAAGCAGGAATTCATTTTGGGCATAAGACTAAGAAATGGAATCCTCGCATGGCACCTTACATCTCTGCAAAGCGTAAAGGGATGCATATTACAAATCTTACTAGAACTGCTCGTTTTTTATCAGAAGCTTGTAATTTAGTTTTTGATGCAGCGAGTACGGGAAAAGAATTCTTAATAGTTGGTACTAAAAAAATAGCAGTTGATTCAGTCGCATCAGCTGCAATAAGGGCTCGGTGTCATTATGTTAATAAAAAATGGCTCGGTGGGATGTCAACGAATTGGTCCACTACAGAAAGGAGACTTCATACGTTCCGCAATTTGAGAGCGGAACAAAAGACGGGAAGACTCAACCGTCTTCCTAAAAGAGATGCAGCAATCTTGAAGAGACGATTATATCACTTGGAAACCTCTCTGGGTGGGATCAAATATATGACGAGGTTGCCTGATATTGTAATCGTCGTTGATCAGCAAGACGGCTATAAGGCTATTTGCGAATGTATAACTTTAGGAATTCCAACGATTTGTTTAATCGATACAAATTGTGACCCGGATCTTGTGGATCTTCCGATTCCAAGCAATGATGACTCTATACGTTCAATTCGATTCATTCTTAACAAATTAGTCTCGGCAATTTGTGAGGGCCGTTCTAGCTCTATAACAAATCGTTGATTAATAATAAGATAAGTCAATGACTTCGGGAAATTTATGGATTTATGGAATTGGTTCCTTTTCCTGAATCTAAAAAAAAAAAAACGAGAGAACAATCACTGGGGATTTTCGAGGATTCCTTGGTATCTGAAATACACGATTCAAGTAGGCGAGTCGAGAAAAAGATAGTGGAATCAAAATAATTCCTTTTTATTAAGTTCTACTTCTGTCAGAGGGCAATATGAATGTTCTACCATGTTCCATCAACACCCTAAAAGGGTTATACGATCTATCCGGTGTGGAAGTAGGCCAACATTTCTATTGGCAAATAGGTGGTTTCCAAGTCCATGCCCAAGTGCTTATTACTTCTTGGGTCGTAATTGCTATCTTAGTAGGTTCAACCACTATAGCTGTTCGAAATCCACAAACCATTCCCACCGACGGTCAAAATTTCTTCGAATATGTCCTTGAATTCATTCGAGACTTGAGCAAAACTCAGATTGGAGAAGAATATGGTGCTTGGGTTCCTTTTATTGGAACTATGTTCCTATTTATTTTTGTTTCTAACTGGTCAGGGGCTCTTTTACCTCGGAAAATCATAGAGCTACCCCAGGGGGAATTAGCCGCACCCACGAATGATATAAATACTACTGTTGCTTTAGCTTTACCCACGTCTGTGGCCTATTTCTATGCGGGTCTTACCAAAAACGGCTTGGGTTATTTCGGTAAATACATTCAACCAACGCCAATCCTCTTACCAATTAATATCCTAGAAGATTTCACAAAACCCCTATCACTGAGTTTTCGACTTTTCGGGAATATATTGGCTGATGAATTAGTAGTTCTTGTTCTTGTTTCTTTAGTACCTTCAGTGGTTCCTATACCTGTCATGTTTCTGGGATTATTTACAAGTGGTATTCAAGCTCTTATTTTTGCAACTTTAGCTGCGGCTTATATAGGCGAGTCCATGGAGGGTCATCATTGACTAGCTTTGAAAATAGATTTAGCATTTGTTTCGCTTATCCTAACCCAATATGTAATATGTATGGGCGGCTCGAGATAAGCTATTTCGAGATAAGCTATTTCGAGATAAGCTATTGGGGGATAGAAATAGAGTATATATGATCTAGAGTAGTAGCAAAAGAGATTCCGATATGCTTTAGTAAAAAAAAGGAAAATAAAAGATCTTTTTCCCCAGGTTTCTAGCCCATGTTATGCCATATTCCCAATGAATATTCTATTTGTTTAGTGAATTACAACACTATGATTCCTAAAAAAGGGGTTTAGGGTATATATATATATATATTTTATAGAAATATATATATATATATATTTCTATAAAATAGATCGATAATAACCACAAAAATATCTTTTGATCTGAAACAGATCGAAAAGAGAAACAAACATGCAAGGGAGTATGCTAGTTATGTATGCAGATAAACAACTCAGTCATATATATATATCGTTTCTGGGTCGAATTTTTCAATAACTACCAATGGCGGATTTTGTGTCTAGCCTGCACATGCGAAAAAAAGGAAATTAATTTATGTTTATGATTCGAATACTACGGTGGATCGTACTTCTCTTGCTTACACTCACTAAGAGATTGGTTAATCCCATGTTTGACACCATGACGCGATCTGAGACCCATGCTGTAACGTTGAGGAAGTTACATGCTCTTGTTTTGGCCGTGGTTCTTGTTTCCCCCGTCGAAGCCTTTGAAGCCTCCGATTCCTCTGGCTGCGGAAGGGAAAGACGGCGACTAACAGTAAGTGGAGCGTGGATAACTTCTTGGATGACGAGGCCGACCTCGGGGATGGAGCCGAGCAATCATTACTAGAAGAGAAAGAGATGGTCTGAATTTTAAATATAAAGATACTTTTTGAATGGCTAGAAGACAGCTCTTGTGTATGTTCAAAGAAGGATTCTAGAATCCGGATGAATCTAAGATGTGAATAGTTGGGTTACACTATGAAAGAAATGTATATGGTCGATAGTAACTGATTTTCTATGAACCACCCAGCTCCTATCCCACTCAGAATTTCAATGAGGATTCCAATAGAAGTCCTTACGTTTCATTTGTGACGAATGAATAAACAGATGAAATCAAGCATATAGAAGAGAAAGAAAGGGCGCAGAATTGAAAGCATGGTTCGAAACAAAGAAATGGAAGAACGAGAGTCGGATGCATTGATATTGATAAAGACTCCACGGATAGGAACTAAAAACGAGACCTCTAAGTAGTTCTGCTGGTTCAATCATAGCATTACGTCAATACGAAGTTCTTAGTGACTTCAATCGTATAGATCTTAGTAATCGATCATAAGCATAAGTCAGAATTCATTGGTGGATTGTATCATTAACCATTCTTGAGTTTGGTGCGAGGCACTTATCATGAATCCATTGATTTCTGCTGCTTCCGTTATTGCTGCTGGATTGGCCGTAGGGCTTGCTTCTATTGGACCCGGAGTTGGTCAAGGTACTGCTGCGGGCCAAGCCGTAGAAGGGATCGCGAGACAACCAGAAGCAGAGGGTAAAATACGGGGTACTTTATTGCTTAGTCTGGCTTTTATGGAAGCTTTAACAATTTATGGACTGGTCGTGGCATTAGCTCTTTTATTTGCGAATCCCTTTATTTAATTTTCTTGCTGTGAACTTGCCGCTGTCTTCTTTT